CTTTCATATTATTTGTATTCTTATATTTCTATTTTAAAAAAAAAAATTTGAATATTATTTATATGATTTGATATCTAAAAATCGATTTTTTCATATTTATATAATATAATAATTATATAATATAATAATAGTATATTTATTTTTAGATATTTTGATATAAATTGTTATTATATTAATTGTTATTATTATTATAATGTATAATGTCGATTAGAATGAATGATTCATGAATATAAATGACGAATAAAAAAATTATATGGAATCATGAAAGGCGGAAAGATCTTTCGACTCTAGTCATACCATTTCATTATATTGACAATTTCAAAAAACTGCTCATACTATGAGCATAGTATGCTGACGGTCGGGCAAATGTGCCCCCATCGTCTAGTGGTTCAGGACATCTCTCTTTCAAGGAGGTAGCGGGGATTCGACTTCCCCTGGGGGTAGGGTATTACGAAAGGAAGTTGATCATGGAATATTAATGAGTCTGGAATTGATTCTTCCCGGGTCGATGCCCGAGCGGTTAATGGGGACGGACTGTAAATTCGTTGGCAATATGTCTACGCTGGTTCAAATCCAGCTCGGCCCAATAATTCACTGATCCACCATGAAATGATATAACTCTCAAAATATGCCCGATACGGAAAAAAAGTCAAAATTGCTGATATATCTCTACCTGTTATTTATTTGATTTGCTCTATTTTTTTCTCACAAATTCCTATCTTGCTAATGATCTAGATTCATATCAGGATTTGTAAGTATAAAGTTTAAGAAAAAAAGATTCTTATTTTCATTGAAAATTTGATTATCAATCAATCGATTTTTGATTTGAAATAACGAAAAGATGACTAGTAATCCGTGCCGTTATCACTAAAGTGTGGATCCATTTGGATATCAATATATACTATATACCATTCGGTTCTCTATTACAACGCGGTGATTCCAAGCTAAAATCTCAATTTAAAGGATTTAAATGAAATCATAACAATATGGATGCTGTACACTTTATTTCATTTCCCTGGGATTGTAGTTCAATTGGTCAGAGCACCGCCCTGTCAAGGCGGAAGCTGCGGGTTCGAGCCCCGTCAGTCCCGACGGATCCAAATCCAATAAAAAAAATACATCAATTCATCTCCCCATTTTCTGTGAAAGCGGGACAAATGGCAGAATTTCATTCTCATGGGGATTCCTCTTATTCATATTTATTTTCATTTTTCATTGCTCATCAAAGCAAATACAAATATGGGAATTTGAATTTCTTTAACTAGTAACGATTGATAAAGACATATGTGAATTAGTACAATTATTTTTAGCATTATTCCAGGAGATACCGTACTGAGTTTGGCTTTTTCGATTATTCCCGATCCGTGTAATGAAATCGAATCGAGTACCATATTTTTCCGGTAGCACATAGACAAATGGAATTTGTATTTGTACGATACAAAATCAATTAAATTGCCTTGATAGAATCCTTTAAATCTGAAAAGTATCTTCTTTTTTGGCTCTGATTTTGTGTAACCTCAATTAATAATTTGAATTTGAAACAATCTATCTCATTCAAATTTTACACTGAGGTTTTGATATATTATATGATATGTATCCCATTACTAATCCAAGGAGAGAGGATATTAATAAAATAAACATCAAATAAGGATCCCACCTCTCTTAGAGAGGGAATAAATAATCTTTTTTAAGGGTTTCTGCTGAGGAAAAAACAAACTCTAAAAAAGTGAATTTGGTAGAATATTCGATCTTGTTTTTTATATTGTACTGGGACTTGTCTTTATCGCACTTTTTTATTTTCCAATAAGATTAGATCATTAAAAAAAGTAGTTTAGAACTTAACTCCCTTTTCGCCATTTCACTTCTATGGTTTGTTTGTAACCAATGTAAGTGTAAAAGCGGTTAGATGATACTTCGTCAGACGATTGTACAAGGAAGGCGATAGTTTTATAGAAAAGAAAGAATGGAAAAGAATGATAAATAAAAATAAATAAAGTAAAGAAATTATCGATTGGATTAGAAATCCATTTTTTGGATTCGGTATGGTATGGATAAACGATCTTTCTATGTTATACTATTCAATTCTCGACGATGAATCGATTTGACAGCTCAGATCTTGTTATTCATGATATTGATCCGATTCGATATCATCGAGATAGAATTCATCTCATTGAATTTAGAGGCGGAAGATTTATCATCTCCATGGGATTAAATCCCGAGTTATTGCGAAGTAAAGAAAAACAAAACGATGAAATTATGGAAGTAAATATTCTCGCATTTATTGCTACTGCACTGTTCATTCTAGTTCCTACTGCTTTTTTACTTATAATATACGTAAAAACTGTTAGTCAAAATGATTAATTTGAACGAAACTTGACTTCTTAGTTCTTATCAATATCAATGATTGAAGAAATCTAATTAAAAGGATTCCAATTTCGCGTCTTAGATGAAACGAGCGGACTAGAATAAGCAGTATTCTATGAGATCCGATAGTATGGTATAAAGATATATATCTTTATACCATACTATCTATTTTTGGTATTTTTGTTATTCTAATGTATAAAGTTGTACTGTCTAAAGATATAGGCTTAATATGGGGAGCACTCTAGAATATCATCTTCATATTGATATATCTAGATATCAATTATCTATATGTAATGTGCATAACGTCCCAATTCTATTTCTTTTCTTCATCTATTTGATTTGTGTTGATTCCAATTTATCTGAAATAGTCGAAAGGCAACTCTTACGATTCTAATTACTAGATTTATGATTATTTTCAATATGAATTCCGGCATCTACCGAAAGAATAAAATCAATGAATAAGGAAAAAAATAATAGTATGGACATATATTAATAAAAGAAAGTCAAGAAATCTTTTTTTTAGCATTCCGAAGAAGTAATTGATTAAGCAGTTGAAAGATCATCCAAGGAAAAGAGTTCTCTAAAAACTTTTTTCAGATTTCGCCGATTAGTAAACCTCACCGGTTTTTAACCTTTGAATCATGATATGAAATGAGTCAAGTCAATAAAGTATAGCATAAATCAAGTTTTTCAAATAATAAAACAAACACTAAACTAAACACTAAGTCTAAGTGCGCAATATGTGATTTGTCCAAGAAAACATCTTAGTATGCGTAGTATCTCGTTGGAGAACTAATATGTTTATCTTATTTTCCATGGATAATCCACTTACTTAATTTAATAACTTTAAATAACTAATAAAAGAACGACTTTCTTTTCGCTTTGAACAGGAAAGAAGCAAACAAATAAGACGTAAAAAAAAAAGGGTTCCGCTGTTCTTCATTGTCCATATATAACTCTGGTAAAGGGCGGTTTCTAGAAATAGAAAATTTATGAAGAATTCAGTTGAAATAAATTTCCTATTATTTTCATTCTTTTTACTTTCGAAATATGAACACGGAAATCATTGAAATATTTGTTTGATTATGACTAAAATGGTATTATTCATATCTTATTCATAGAATACATTACTCCATTCGAATCCAATAGAATTTGGAAATGAAGATATTTTGAATTCAATTTCTGAATTTCTGAATTTGTAAGAATTCAGAAATTGAATTAAATAATTGAATTAAATTCAATTTTAATAGTAAAATGAAAAAGTCTTTACAGAACGATCTATAAAGGAATTGATACAGTTTGATTTCTCAACTCAATTAGTAATACCCCTAGAGTCCACTTCTTCCCCATACTACGAGCGAAAGGGAAAATGTAAAGACTACCATTAAAGCAGCCCAAGCGAGACTTACTATATCCATGTGTATTATGTTCCCTATCTCTATGAATATGAAGAATATGAAGGAATTTTTCCATTATTGTTCACTAATATAATAATAGTGGAATCGCCGGCCTAGAGTCAAAAAAAGGATTCTGCCCAATTAATTATAAATTAATTATAAGAAGTTCTTATATTATTGCTAATGGAATCGAGAAACATTAAACACAAACAAAATACGCGGCGACGCCCTTGAAAATATCAAGAGTACTTTTCATCCGCTCTGTTAGGGACAAATTTGACAAGTTATATCAGCAAAACGGAATAAGGTATTTCGCGTCTTTTGTTGATCAGGCGACACCCAGATTTGAACTGGGGAAAAAGGATTTGCAGTCCCCTGCCTTACCACTCGGCCATGCCGCCAAGACGATACAAAATAGACGAAAATATTCCCCCCTTTTTTGTACTTGCATCTTGAATCCCAGTTTTATTAATCTTAATCCCTTTCCTAAAAAAAATCCTTCCTTTTTTTGGATTGGATCTATCTCTTCGATTCATTTTGTATAGTATCTCAAAACACATACTATTTAAGTTTAATTCTTTACCCTTTCTATTGAAATGAAAAACCAAATGTGAATTTTCAGTTACAAAAGTCAGCATTCAGGACAAATCGGAACCATTAACTATTGACTGTGAATTCATGAACTTGACTTTGAATCTAAAATTTGATATACTTAATGATGATATCCTTAATGATATAAGTATGATATAAGTAAATCAAATTTGATACGTAATTAATTAGTAAGTAATAAGTATTGATTCTTTTCAATAAAAAAATCCTTCTCAATTTCAATTATAACAACAATTATGAGTATATGTAAACCCCAGAACATAAATTCTTACACAGATATCTAATCGGATCTTTTATCTGTCTATGATTTCTAGAGGAAGTTTTCCATTCTATTTTTCATTGAATAAAAAATCGCAATTTTGATAGAGCACAACATGCGCTGTCCAGAAGAGAACTGCAATAAAAGAGGAGACGTATCATATATAGACAGCTATAGTTATACCCGCATATGTTTAATAAAGAAGCTTTCTTATGCTTATGCATTTAAATCGTATTATACAAATTCTATTAAAATAATTAAAATAATAAAATAGATAAAAATCTAACTCTTCTATGTGAATCATTTTTTTTTAACTGAACAAGGAAATACACGAAAAAAGGCTAAGTGCTAAAAAAAACTTTATATTGTTTCTGATTATTGGGTCTTCATCTCATCGAAGAGATCAAATCCCGAATCCATTTCTTTTACTGATATCCAATCGTAGTGGAATATTAAATATCATTATAATGATATAAATTGAATAACTTTTTGTTTTGCTATTCTATAAAAAACTCCAGAAGTCTAAGTTAAGTATAATTTTTCAATTCCTTTCCAGTTGTATCTGTTGTAAATTACAATTTGAGTAGAAAATTCTCTTTATTCCTCCATTCATATGTATTTCTGTATTTCATACATTAAATATCCATATATGGAGTTAGATAAAATTTTATGTGATTCAGTAAACAAAATAGAAATTCCATCATTGCTAGATCGATCCATAGAATAGAATTGGATGAAGAACGATCCAATAATGGGATTTTTTTTTCAATACAATAAATGGGAAATTAAAAATGCTTAGGGAGGAAATTAAAAATGCTTAGGGATGTAAATAAGGAAATGTCTACAATACCTGGATTTAATCAGATACAATTTGAAGGATTTTGTAAGTTCATTGATCAGGGCTTAGAAGAAGAGCTTTCTAAGTTTCCAAAAATTGAATATAAATATAGGGATGAAAAAATTGAATTTGAATTATGTGGGGAAGCCCATCAATTAGTAGAACCGTTGATAAAAGAAAGAGATGCTGTATATGCATCACTCACATATTCTTCTGAATTATATGTATCCGCGGTATTATTTTGGAAAACCAGCATGGATATGCAAGACCAAACAGTTTTTATTGGAAACATTCCTCTAATGAATTCCCTGGGAACTTCTATAGTAAATGGAATATACAGAATTGTGATCAATCAAATATTGCGAAGACCTGGTATATATTACCAGTCAGAAGTGGACCATAAGGGAAATTTGCTCTGTACCGGTACTATAATATCAGATAGGGGAGCGAGAATAGAATTAGAGATTGATGGACAATCAAGGATATGGGCTCGTGTGAATAGGAACCAAAAAATAAATATTCTATTTCTATTATCAGTTATGGGTTCGAATCTAATAGAAATTCTAGAGAATGTGTGCTATCCTGAGATTCTCTTGTCTTTCCTGGATGATATGGAGAAAAAAAAGGGGGGGGGGTCAAAGGAAAAAGCTTTTTTGGATTTTTATAAACAATTTACTTGTGTAGGCTCTGTAGGCGAAGATCTAGTATTTTCTGAATCCTGCAATGGGGTGGATGAGGAATTCATAAATCAATGTCATGAATTTAAAAAAGAATTCAGTAAAAAAAAATTTGACTTAGGAACGATTGGTCGACTAAATATGAACCGAAGACTGAATCTTGTTATACCTCATAACAATACCTTTTTGTTACCGCGAGATATCTTGGCAGCTGTGGATCATTTGATTGCAATGAAATTTGGAGAGTTTCCACCTGACGATATTACTCATTTAAAAAATAAACGTATTCGTTCTGTAGGGGATCTCTTACAAGATCAATTCGGATTGGCTCTGAGTCGTTTAAAAGATATAGTTAAAAAAACTCTACGTGGAGCAATTAAGCATAAATTTGGACCGAGCCTCAAAAATTTGGTAACTTCAACTCCATTAACAACCACTTATGAATCTTTTTTCGGATTAAACCCATTATCTCAAGTTTTGGATCAAACTAATCCATTGGCACAAACAATTCATGGGAGAAAATACAGTCATTTGGGCCCTCGAGGATTGACAGCGCGAACTGCTAGTTTTCGGATGCGAGATATCCATCCTAGTTATTATGGGCGCATTTGTCCAATTGACACGGCTGAAGGAATCAATGTTGGGCTTGTTGGATCCTTGGCAATTCGTGCCAAGATTGGTCATTGGGAGACTTTAGAAAGCCCATTTTTTGACATCTCTGAGGGATCAAAAAAAGAAAAAATGCTTTATTTATCACCAAGTGAAGATGAATCCCATCTGATAGCGCTAGAAAATCCTTTGAGGATGAATCAAGGTGCTCCGGAAAAAGAGTTTGTTTTAGCTCGATACCGTCAAGAATTTTTGACTGTTGCATGGGAACAGGTTCATTTTCGAACTATTTGTCCCTTCCAATATTTTTCTATTGGACCTTCCCTCATTCCTTTTATGGAGCATAATGATGCGACTCGGGCTTTAATGAGTTCTAATATGCAACGTCAATCAGTTCCGCTTTCTCGGCCCGAGAAGTGCATTGTTGGAACTGGATTGGAAGGCCAAGTGGCTCTAGATTCAGGGGTTATCGCTATAGCCGAACACGAGGGAAAAATAATTTCTACCGATATTGACAAGATAATTTTATCGGGCAATCGGGGTACTCTAAGAATTCCATTAGTTAAATATCAACGTTCCAACAAAAATACTTGGATGCATCAAAAAGCCCAGGTTCAGCGGGGTAAATACATTAAAAAGGGTCAAGTTTTAGCGGATGGTGCTGCTACAGTCGGTGGCGAACTCGCCTTGGGCAAAAACGTATTAGTAGCTTATATGCCATGGGAGGGTTACAATTTTGAAGATGCGGTACTCATTAGCGAACGTCTGGTATATGAAGATATTTATACTTCTTTTCACATACGGAAATATGAAATTGAGATTCTTGTGACAAACCACGGTCCTGAAAGGATCACTAAAAAAATACCGTATCTAGAACCACATTTACTCCGAAATTTAGACAAAAAGGGAATTGTGAGGCTGGGATCTTGGGTAGAGACGGGCGACGTTTTAGTAGGTAAATTAACGCCTCAAGAAGACTCATCGGAGACCCCGGAAGATAGATTATTACAAGCCATATTTGACATTCCGGTATCTAATTCAGCTTCAAAGGAAACTTGCCTAAAACTACCTATACATGGTAGGGGTCGAGTTATTGATGTGAGCTGGATCCAGAAAATGGGGAATAATCCAGAAAGGATTCGTGTATATATTTTACAGAAACGTCAAATCAAAGTAGGTGATAAAGTAGCTGGAAGACATGGAAATAAAGGCGTCATTTCAAAAATCTTGCCTAGACAAGATATGCCTTATTTGCAAGATGGAAGACCTGTTGATATGATCTTCAACCCATTAGGAGTACCTTCACGAATGAATGTAGGACAGATATTTGAATGTTCACTCGGGTTTGCGGGGAGTCTGCTAAATAGACATTATCGAATAGCACCTTTTGATGAGAGATATGAAAAAGAGGCCTCGAGAAAACTAGTGTTTTCTGAATTATATGAAGCCAGTAAGCAAACAGCAAATCCGTGGGTATTTGAACCCGAATATCCGGGAAAAAGTATACTATTTGATGGAAGGACGGGAGATGCTTTTGAACAGCCTGTTCTAATAGGAAAGCCTTATATCCTGAAATTAATTCATCAAGTTGATGATAAAATACATGGGCGTTCCAGTGGGCCTTATGCGCTTGTTACACAACAACCTCTTAGAGGAAGGGCCCAGCAAGGGGGACAACGGGTAGGAGAAATGGAGGTTTGGGCTCTAGAGGGATTTGGTGTTTCTCATATTCTACAAGAGATGCTTACTTATAAATCTGATCATATTCGAGCTCGAAACGAAGTGCTTAGTTCTACGGTGTTTGGAGCAACAATCCCTAAACCGGAAGATGCTCCAGAATCTTTTCGATTGCTCGTTCGAGAACTACGATCGTTAGCTCTGGAACTGAATCATTTCCTTGTATCTGAGAAAAACTTAAAGATTTCTAGGAAGGAAGTTTAATTTTAATCGCAATAAAATAAATCAAATAATAATTTGAATTCTATGATCGATCGAGATAAACATCAACAACTCAGAATTGGATCAGTTTCGCCTCAACAAATAAGTGCTTGGGCCTCCAAAATCCTACCTAATGGAGAGATTGTTGGAGAGGTGAAAAACCCGTATACTTTTCATTTCCAAACCAATAAACCTGAAAAAGACGGATTGTTTTGTGAAAGAATTTTTGGACCTATAAAAAGCGGAATTTGTGCTTGTGGAAATGCTCGAGGAGATGAAGAAGAAAACACCAATTTTTGTAAAAAATGCGGAGTAGAATTTGTTGATTCTCGGATACGAAGATATCAAATGGGCTACATCAAACTGGCATGCCCAGTAACTCATGTGTGGTATTTGAAACGTTTTCCAAGTTATATCGTGAATCTTTTAGATAAACCTATTAAACAATTAGAAGGCCTAGTATACCGCGATGTGTGATTTGATCGAAATTCTTCTGATTTTACAGTTTTGGAATGAGAAACTGTCATCCCATTTAATCGAATTAGGATGCCGCGGATCTGACATGCCTCTTGGAAGGAGTAACATGAAGCTCAGAATTGTGGGTGTATTCAATACTCCCCAATAAAAGTGGAATTGGTCTATGGTCGATTTAATAACAAATAACTAGGAATTTCTAGTTCTACCTCGTGAAAACAGACTTTTTTCTTTTACTTTTGTGGAATTAATCTTTTTATTTTATAAATAAATTAGGTTTAGACTCAAGTAAACAAATATGTTATGGTTGCAGGAGTCTATACATCGCATATAGCCTTTAATAGCATCGTGACATAACCGTCGAGGTAAGTTCCGGACCTAAAAGATCGAATGGAAGGAGACATAGACAAATAAACCCCTTATGAATTCTAAGGCGCTGGGAATTCATCATTCGAAGGGAAGTAGACTACTCAAGAAGTTCACATTTCAGTTATGCCGTAATTGTGAGAATTGAATTAAAAAATTCATAATCATAAATTAAAAAAAACGGAAAAGAAAATGAAGAATGAATTAATGAAATGTTGCTTGGTCTTCATTGGGAACTTGAGTAAAGAGTAACTCTTTTTTTTTTGGGGTTTTATCGACTTTGAAAGCGGTAACCCTTTTATTTATCCTTATTTGGTGCAACTACTTAAGCCGGATGAAAGGAAACTTTCACGTCCGATTTTTAGGGGGGAGATCCTATAGGATCCTATCCCAATGTTTGTTTTGCTAGGCCCATAGGCAAAAAGCCCACTTTCTTACGATTACGAGGTTCATTCGAATATGCAATTCAATCCTGGAAATACAGTCTTCCACTTTTTTTTAATATCCAAGGCTTCGCTAAAGTTCACAATCGAGAAATTTATACTGGAGCCGGTGCTATCCGAGAACTATTAGCCGATCTGGATTTGCAAATTATTATAGATAATTCGTCCATTGAATGTAAAAAGTTAGCGAGAGCAATGTATACGAAAAAACAAGAAGAAATAATAGACGAAGAAATAATAGACGAAGAAATAATAGACGAAGACGAAGACGAAGACGAAGAAATAATAGACGAAGACGAAGACGAAGAAATAATAGACGAAGACGAAGACGAAGAAATAATAGACGAAGACGAAGAAATAATAGACGAAGAAATAATAGACGAAGAAATAATAGACGAAGACGAAGAAATAATAGACGAAGAAATAATAGACGAAGAAATAATAGACGAAGAAATAATAGACGAAGAAATAATAGACGAAGAAATAATAGACGAAGAAATAATAGACGAAGAAATAATAGACGAAGACGAAGACGAAGAAATAATAGACGAAGACGAAGACGAAGACGAAGAAATAATAGACGAAGACGAAGACGAAGACGAAGAAATAATAGACGAAGACGAAGACGAAGACGAAGAAATAATAGACGAAGACGAAGACGAAGAAATAATAGACGAAGACGAAGACGAAGACGAAGAAATAATAGACGAAGACGAAGACGAAGAAATAATAGACGAAGACGAAGACGAAGAAATAATAGACGAAGACGAAGACGAAGAAATAATAGACGAAGACGAAGACGAAGAAATAATAGACGAAGAAATAATAGACGAAGAAATAATAGACGAAGAAATAATAGACGAAGAAATAATAGACGAAGAAATAATGGACGAAGACGAAGAAATAATAGACGAAGAAATAATAGACGAAGACGAAGACGAAGACGAAGAAATAATAGACGAAGAAGAAGAAGAAGAAATAATAGACGAAGACGAAGAAGAAGAAATAATAGACGAAGAAGAAGAAGAAGAAATAATAAAGTGGGGATATCAAAGAATGGAAAGAAGAAAGAATTTTTTGGTCAGACGCATGGCTTTAGCTAAGCATTTTATTCAAGCAAATATAAAACCAGAATGGATGGTTTTATGTCTATTACCAGTCCTTCCTCCCGAGTTGAGACCGATCATTCAGATAGATGGGGGTAAACTAATTAGTTCAGATCTTAATGACCTCTATAAAAGAGTTATCTATCGGAACAATGCTCTTGCTACGCAATTAAGGAATTTTTCACCCTACGACTTAATAATGTGTCAGGAGAAATTGGTACAAGAAGCCGTGGATATACTTCTTAATGATGGAATCCACGGACAACCAATGAGGGACGGTCATGATAAGGTTTATAAGTCGTTTTCAGATATAATTGAAGGCAAAGAGGGAAGATTCCGCGAGACTATGCTTGGCAAACGGGTTGATTATTCGGGGCGTTCTGTCATTGTCGTGGGCCCCACACTTTCATTACATCAATGTGGATTGCCTCGCGAAATAGCAATAGAGCTTTTCCAGCCATTTATAATTCGTTGGTTAATTGGACAACACTTTGCTTCGAGCATAGCAATTGCTAAGAGAAAAATTCGGGAAAAAGATCCAATTGTATGGGAAATACTTGAGGAAGTTATACAGGGGCATCCTGTATTGCTGAATAGAGCGCCCACTCTGCATCGATTAGGCATACAGGCATTCGAACCCATTTTAGTGGAAGGACGTGCTATTTGTTTACATCCATTAGTTTGTAAAGGATTCAATGCAGACTTTGATGGGGATCAAATGGCTGTTCATGTACCTTTATCCATGGAGGCTCAGGTGGAGGCTCGTTTACTTATGTGTTCTACTATGAATCTCTTGTCTCCAACTATTGGAGATCCCATTTGCGTACCAACTCAAGATATGCTTATTGGGCTCTATAGATTAACAAGCGGTCATCGTCGAGGTGTTTATGCAAATAGATATAATTCATGTAACCGCAGAAATTGTCAAAATGAAATAATTGACCATAATAACGATAAATATCCGAAAGAACCCCTTTTTTGTAATTTCTATGATGCAATTGGAGCGTATCAGCAGAAAAAAATCAATTTAGATAGTCCTTTGTGGCTCCGGTGGCAACTAGATAAAGGCGTTATTACTTCAAGAGAAGCTCCTATCGAAGTTCACTATGAATCTTTGGGTACCTATCATGAGATTTATGGACACTATCTAATAGTACGAAGTATAAAAAAAGAAATTATTTGTATATACATTCGAACCACTGTTGGTCATATTTATCTTTATCAAAAAATCGAAGAAGCTATACAAGGGTTTTACCAAGTCTGGTCAGATGATACCGAATCTAATCATAGGGATCTAAGCTAAGTAATTCTATGACACCGGTGTGAATTCAGATCTCTTCAGTTCAACTATGGTCCTAGTTGAACTGAAGAGATCTGCGAATCAAAATCGAGAAAAGGAAGTTTTCCAATCATTGACTTAAATTCACTGTCGAACCCTACTCAACGGAATATGGAGGTACTTATGCCCGAGCAAGTCAATCTGGTCTTTAACAATAAAGTGATAGACGGAAATGCCATTAAACGACTTATTAGCAGATTAATAAATCACTTCGGAATGGCATATACATCATACATCCTGGATCAAGTAAAGATTCTGGGTTTCCAGCAAGCCACTGCTACATCCATTTCATTAGGAATTGATGATCTTTTATCAATACCTTCTAAGGAACGGATAGCCCAAGATCTTGAAGAACAAAAATTTTGTTTTGACAAACACTATTCTTATGGAAATATAAGCGCGGTAGAAAAATTACGCCAATCCATTGAAGTATGGCATGCAACAAGTGCATATTTGCGACAAGAAATGAATAATTATTTTGAGACGACAGAACCCTTTAATCCAGTCCATATGATGTCTTTTTCGGGAGCTAGGGGAAGTGTATCGCAAGTACACCAATTAATAGGTATTAGAGGATTTATGTCGGATCAACAAGGACAAATGCTAGAAATGCCCATTAAAAGCAGTTTACGCGAAGGAATGTCTTTAACAGAATATATCATTTCTTGCTATGGAGCCCGAAAAGGAGTTGTGGATACTTCTGTACGAACAGCGGATGCTGGATATCTTACACGCAGACTTGTTGAAGTAGTTCAACATATTGTTGTACGTAGAACAGATTGTGGCACCACCCGAGGGACCGCCGTGAGTTCTCGAAATGGGATGATGCCGGAAAGACTTTTTATCCAAACATTAATGGGTCGTGTATTAGCAGACAATATATATATGGGTCCACGATGCATTGCCATTCGAAATCAAGATATTGGGAGTGGACTTATCAATCGATTGATAACCTTTCGAACAGAACCAATATTTATTCGAACTCCTTTTACTTGTAGGAGTACGTCTTGGATCTGTCGATTATGTTATGGTCGGAGTTCTACTCAGGGCGACCTGGTAGAATTGGGAGAAGCCGTAGGTATTATTGCGGGTCAATCCATTGGAGAGCCGGGCACTCAACTAACATTAAGAACGTTTCACACCGGCGGAGTATTCACAGGGGATAGTGCAAAATATATACGAGCCCCCTTGAATGGAAAAATAAAATTTAATAAGGATTCGGTCCATCCTATACGTACACGTCATGGGCATCCTGGTTTTCTATGTTATCTAGACTTATATGTAACTATTGAGAACCCATATATTATATATAACGTGACTATTCCACAAAAAAGTTTTCTTTTCGTTCAAAATGATCAATATGTAGAATCAGAACAAGTAATTGGTGAAATTTGCACAGGAACATACGATTTGGATATGAACGAGCCGGTTATAAAATATATTTATTCCAACTCAGAAGGAGAAATGCACTGGAGTACCGATGTATACCATGCAACTAATAAATATAGTAATGTCCGTCGTTTAGCAAAACCAACCTATTTATGGATTTTATCATCGGGTGGTTCGTGCGGATCCAGCATAGTTCCTTTTTCACTATACAAGGATCAAGATCAACTGAATGCTCATTCTCTTTCTGTCGAAAGAAGATATATTTCTAGCCCCTTATTAAATAATGATCAAGTTAAACACAAATTCTTTAGTTCAGATCTTTCGGGTAAAAAAGAAATTGGGATTCCTGATTATTCAGAACTTAATCGAATCATATGTACTGGTCATTCTAATATGCTATATCCTCTTATTCTCCACGAGAATTTTGATTTATTGGCAAAGAGGCGAAGAAATGGATTTATCATTCCATTCCAATCGATTCAAGAACGAGAGAAAGAACTAATGCTTCACTCCGGTATCTCGATTGAAATACCTATAAATGGTATTTTCTGTAGAAAGAGTATTTTTGCTTATTTCGACGATCCCCAATACTCAAGAAATAGTTCAGGAATTACTAAATATGAGGTTATAGGGATTGGTTCAATCCTCAAAAATTTGATTGAGAATCGAGGAGTTCAAGAATTTCAGCCAAAAGACCAAACGAAAGTGAATCGCATTTTTTTCATTCCCGAGGAAGTGTATATTTTACCCCGATCTTCTTCTCTAATGGTACGGAACAATAGTATCATTGGAGTAGATACACAAATCACCTTAAATAAAAGGAGTCGAGTGGGCGGATTGGTCCGAGTGAAGAGAAAAAAAAAAAAAATTGAACTGCAAATCTTTTCTGGAGATATCCATTTTCCGGGAGAGACAGATAAGATAGAAAGTGGTATCAAGATACCACGAGGAACGGTAAAAACAAATTCTAAGGAATCCAAAAAGGTTAAAAATTGGATCCATGTCCAACGAATCACACCTACCGAGGAAAAGTCTTTTGTTTTGGTTCGACCAGTAATCATATATGAAATAGCGGACGGTATAAATTTAGAAACACTTTTCTACCAGGATCTATTACAGGAAAAGGATAATCTGAAACTTCAAGTTGTCAATTATATTATTTATGGAAATGGTAACCCAATTCGGGGAATTTATGGCACAAGTATTCAATTAGTTCGTACTTGTTTAGTGTTGAATTGGGACCAATACAAAAAAAATTCTTCTACCGAAGAGGCCCACGCTTCTTTTGTTGAAGTAAGTACAAATGGTCTGATTCGTGATTTCCTAAGAATTTCCTTAGTGAAATCCCATATTTCATATATCAGTAGAAAAAGGAATGATCCATCAGGCTCAGGATTGATCTCTGATAATGGATCAGATCGTACCAATATTAATTCATTTTATTCCATTTATTCCAAGGCAAGGATTCCACAATTACTTAAAAAAAATCAAGGAACTGTTAATATGTCGTTGAATGGAAATAAGGAACGTCAATCTTTGATAATTTTGTCACCATCTAATTGTCTTCGAATGGATCTATTCAAGGATGTAAAATATCACAATGTAATAAAAGAATCAATTAAAAGAGATTCCATAATTCCAATTAGGAATTCGTCGGGCCCTTTAGGAATAGCCCTTCAAATTGCGAATTTTTATTCATTTTACCATTTAATAACTCATAATCAGATCTCGGTAACTAAATATTTTCAACTCGACAGTTTAAAACAGACTTTTCAAGTACTTAAATATTATTTAATAGATGAAAACAAGAAAATTGTTAATCCCGATCCATGCAGTAACCGCGTTTTGAATCCATTCAATTTGAATTGGTCTTTTCTCTATCCTAATTATCATAATAATTATTGTGAGGAAACATTGACAATAATTAGCCTGGGACAGTTTGTTTCTGAAAATGAAAATATATGTATGGCCGACAATTTACCACACCTAAGATCGGGTCAAGTTATAATTGTTTACGCTGACTCTGTAGTAATAAGATTAGCTCAGCCTTATTTGGTCACTTCAGACACAACTCTTCAGTGCTATTATGGACAAATCCTTTCCGAAGGGGATCCATTTATGTCATATATCTATGACAAATCGAGCTCTAGTGATATAACGCGAGGTATTCCAAAAGTGGAAAAAATGGTAGAAGTGCGTTCAATTGATTCAATATCGCCAAGCCTAAACGAGAGAGTTGAGTATTGGAACGAGTGTATAACAAAAATTCTTGGAATTCCTTGGGGATTCTTAATTGGTGCTGAGCTAACTATAATGCAAAGTCGTATCTCTTTGGTTAATAAGATCCAAACGGTTTATCGATCCCAGGGGGTGCAGATTCATGACAGGCATATAGAAATTATTGTACGTCAAATAACGTCAAAAGTGTTGGTTTCAAAAGATGGAATGTCTAATGTTTTTTTACCCGGAGAACTAATTGGATTATTGCGAGCAGAACGAATGGGGCGCGCTTTGGAAGAAGCGATCTATTACCAAGCCATATTATTGGGAATAACGAAAGCATCTCTGAATACGCAAAGTTTCATATCCGAGGCAAGTTTTCAAGAAAGCGCTCGCGTTTTAGCAAAAGCTGCTATTCGCGGCCGTATCGATTGGTTGAAAGGCCTGAAAGAAAACGTTGTTCTAGCTGGTATGATACCCATTGGTACCGGATTAATGCGCCGCTCAAGGCAACATAAGGGTATTCTTTTGAAAACAAAACCAAAAAGAAGAATTTCTTCTTTATTCGAAGGGGAAATGAAAGATATTTTGTTCCACCACAGAGAGTTATTTGATTCTTAATGATACATCAGAACATATAGTATAGGATTTAATGACTCCTAAGAGCGGATGCGGATTCATCCTTTTAATTATCGGCGGTCCTGTGATTTGTTACATGTGATTTGTTAATAGTAATAAAGAAATAAGGATAATAAAATAAGGAATAGAAAGAAATTTCTCACTTGGATCGTGTATCAACGTCCAATCTCTGGGAAAAGAGAAGGTTCCATCGGAACAATTATTTATTTCAGGGTACCTTGTCTCTCTTTTTTTTTGCAAAGAAAAGAAAAAACGATAGGGGGGGGGGGGGGAGAAATGATAAGAAGATATTGGAACATTAATTTGGAAGAGATGCTTGAAGCGAGAGTTCATCTTGGTCATAAGACTAAACAATGGAACCCGAGAATGGCACCTTATATCTCTGCGAAGCGTAAAGGTAATCATATTACAAATCTGATTAGAACCGCTCGTTTTTTATCCGAAGCTTGTGATTTAGTTTTTGATGCAGCAAGTAGTGGAAAACAATTCTTAATTGTTGGTACCAAAAAAAGAGTAGCTGATTCAGTAGTGCAGGCTGCAACAAGGGCCCGGTGTCATTATGTTAATAAAAAATGGCTCGGTGGTATTTTAACGAATTGGTTCACTACACAAATGAAACTTCAAAAGTTCAGGGACTTGAGAATAAAACAAAACACAGGGAGACTCAACCGACTTCCGAAAATGGAAGCGGCTCGATTGAAGAGACGGTTATCTTACTTGCAAACATATATGGGCGGGATTCAATATATGACGGAGTTACCCGATATTGTAATAATTATTGATCAGCAAAAAGAATATACGGCTCTTCGAGAATGTATCACTTTGGGAATTCCAACGATTTCTTTAATTGATACAAACTCTGACCCGGATCTCGCAGATATTCCGATTCCAGCGAATGATGACACTCTGGCTTCAATCCGATTAATTCTTAACAAATTAGTATTTGCAATTTGTGAGGGTCGTTCTAGTTATCTAGGAAATCCCTGATTAATAAGAAGATAAATAAATTATTTTGTGAACTCCATAGATTTATTGAATCGGTTACTATTCCCGCCCGAATCGTACAAAAGAGATAAAAATAACTGGATATATTATGTGATTAGGTGGTATCCAAAATATACAATTCAAATGGGCAAGTCGAAAAAAGATGGTTGAATCAAAATAATTTCTTTTAAAGTTTGATTTCTTTCAGGGGGCAATATGAATGTTCTACCATGTTCCATCAACGCACTAAAAGGGCTATATAATATATCCGGTGTGGAAGTAGGCCAGCATCTCTATTGGAAAATAGGAGGTTTCCAAGTCCATGCCCAAGTACTTATTACTTCTTGGGTTGTAATTGCTATCTTATTAGGTTCAGCCATTGTATCTGTTCGTAATCCACAAACTATTCCGACTGACGGTCAGAATTTCTTCGAATATGTCCTTGAATTCATTCGAGACGTGAGCAAAACTCAAATTGGAGAGGAATATGGTTCATGGGTTCCTTTTATTGGAACTATGTTTCTATTTATTTTTGTTTCTAATTGGTCAGGGGCGCTTTTACCTTGGAAAATCATACAGTTACCTCATGGGGAGTTAGCCGCACCCACGAATGATATAAATACTACCGTTGCTTTAGCTTTACTTACATCAGTAGCATATTTTTATGCGGGCCTTAGCAAAAAAGGATTAGGTTACTTCGTTAAATACATTCAACCAACTCCAATCCTTTTACCCATTAACATTTTAGAAGATTTCACAAAACCTTTATCACTTAGTTTTCGACTTTTCGGAAATATATTAGCGGATGAATTAGTGGTTGTTGTTCTTGTTTCTTTAGTACCCTCAGTGGTTCCTATACCTGTCATGTTCCTTGGATTATTTACAAGCGGTATTCAAGCTCTTATTTTTGCAACTTTAGCTGCGGCTTATATAGGCGAATCCATGGAGGGGCATCATTGACTAATTTTTTAAATGGTTTTTTTAGCTTAGTGCAAGAAAATCCATGACTTGCTCAAGATAATCTAATTAGTGAACATAAATATACACATAAATAGAGAAAAAGGTCTATACGAGCTATAAGAATATTAAAAAAATTACGATATTAGGGAATTGAAAAAAAAAGGAAAGAGATCTAAAAGATCTTTTTCCTAAAATTCGTTTGGCCCAGTTATACTTCCTTCCAATGAATATTCTCTTTATATTGTCTTGATTTGATTGTTTTGTCCATTCAATTCCAATTTTAAGAGTCATAATCTGAATAAGAATTCCTTATTTGGTTACAAAGGTGCGATTAAAAAAAAAGAAGTTCTATAGAGCAATTTCCATTTCAGTCGGTTTTATTAAATTCAACGATTGATCAAAAGAAAATATTAATAAATAAAATAATAAATTATATGATGAACTTAGATCAACCAAAGATTTCTATTTCTATGCAAAGATTCAGACTAATAAATTCGTCCGTTTGGATTGATTGTATCCATGTGGAATAATGATAAATAAAAGTAAGAAAAGAATAAAAAATAAGATTCATAAAAAAATAGGCTGTTTAGGAGAGTAGGATCAAAATATGTGTATGGAATATATATCTATATAATGGCTATAAGATAACTTTTCTTTGTGGATGTTTCGAAAAATGATTTTAGAATACGATTGAATCTAAGATACGAATACTTGGTTTACGTTATTGAAGAAAGGCATGTATATGTAATATTAGGTATTAACCACTTATATATGAGTTAAAAGATATATCTAATCTGCCCTACTATTGGGAATTTGGACGAGGATTCCAATAAAAGTCCTTACTTTTCATTTGGAACTGTGAATTGAATATTGAATAAATAGTTCGAAACAAAGAAAGAAATGGAAAAACAAAAAGTTGTATGAATATGAATTCACAAAAACTCTGTGGATAGGAACTCAAAAATGTATATTTGAAGTAGTTATGATGATTCAATAATATTATTACTTCAATTCAGAGTTCTTAGTTACTTCGACTGAATTGAAATCTTATCGATGGAATAATTAAGTCATTATTTATTGATTGATTGTATCATTAACCATTTCTTTTTCTTTATTTTAGTGCGAGGAACTTATCATGAATCCATTGATTTCTGCCGCTTCCGTTATTGCTGCTGGGTTGGCCGTTGGGCTTGCTTCTATTGGACCTGGAATTGGTCAAGGTACTGCTGCGGGCCAGGCTGTAGAAGGTATCGCGAGACAACCCGAGGCGGAGGGAAAAATACGAGGTACTTTATTGCTTAGTCTGGCTTTTATGGAAGCTTTAACAATTTATGGACTGGTTGTAGCATTAGCACTTTTATTTGCGAATCCTTTTGTTTAATTCTATAA